TTGAACTTCTAATAGATAAATATTTTCCGAAGGAGGACCCTGGCGCTAAAGAAGATATTGAGAAGGTAAAAGCATTTGCTGAGGAGTCTAAATCTTATATACAGAAATTTTTGGATGGCCCTTTCTTTAGAGTTGGAGATGGTCTTGGGGAGAAAGCTGTTGCTACGATTCGCGCTCTAATATATAAATATTTTCCGACGGGTCACTTTGACGTTAGAAAAGATCGTGAGAAGTTAGAAGAATGTATTAAGGAGTCTACATATATAGTAGAGCGGTATGACAAACGTGACCCTCGCCTTATAGTTGATCCTCTGGAGAAAACTCTTGCTAGGACTCAGGCTCTAATATATAAATATTTACGGGCGGGTCACCCTTACCCTATAAAAGATCCTGAGAAGCTAGAAGCATTTGAGGAGGAGTCTAAATATATAGTAGAGGAATATATCAACCGTGACCCTCGTGGTCCTCGGGAGAAAGTTAAGGCGGAAATTCGCCTTGAACTAAATGAATTACACGATAAAAATTTTCCGAATGGTAACTTTGTTGACCCTATAAAAGATCGTGAGAAGTTAGAAGAATATTTTAAGAAGTCTTTCCGTATACTAGAGAGATATCCGAAGGACCCTAGCTATGGAGGTGATCCTCAGGAGGATGACTCTGACTCTGGAGATGATCCTCCGGAGGATGACTCTGACTCTGGAGGTGATCCTCCGGAGGATGGCTCTGACTCTGGAGGTGATCCTCCGGAGGATGACTCTGACTATGGAGGTGATCCTCCGGAGGATGGCTCTGACTATGGAGGTGATCCTCCGGAGGATGACTCTGACTATGTATACTAGAGAGATATTTGAAGGACCCCTAGCTATGGAGGTGATCCTCAGGAGGATGACTCGGACTCTGGAAGTGATACGGATGACTCGGACTCTGGAAGTGATACGGATGACCCCTTCTATGGAAGTGATACGGATGACTCGGACTTTGGAAGTGATACGGATGACCCCTTCTATGGAAGTGATACGGATGACCCCTTCTATGGAAGTGATACGGATGACCCCTTCTATGGAAGTGATACGTATGACCCCTTCTATGGAAGTGATACGGATGACCACTTCTATGAAAGTGATCCTGAGGATTACCTTCAAAAAAAAAGAAATCCTGAGGGGGATTACCTTCAAATAGATAGATATATTGAGGAGCCTTACCTTGACTATGGAGGTGATCCTCCGGAGGATGACTCTGACTCTGGAGATGATCCTCCGGAGGATGACTCTGACTCTGGAGGTGATCCTCCGGAGGATGGCTCTGACTCTGGAGGTGATCCTCCGGAGGATGACTCTGACTATGGAGGTGATCCTCCGGAGGATGGCTCTGACTATGGAGGTGATCCTCCGGAGGATGACTCTGACTATGGAGGTGATCCTCCGGAGGATGACTCTGACTCTGGAGGTGATACTAATCCTAGGGATAGGGAGAATACACTCACAAATTCAAACATTTGTGGCTTATGTGCGATGAGTGTTATACATTAAATTATAGGAGATTTTTGAAAGAAAGATTGTCTATTTGTGAAGGATGTGGATTTCATTTGAAAATGAATAGTTCAGAGAGACTCAAACTTTTGATCGATCCGGATACTTGGGATCCTATGAATGAAAAGATGGCCTCTCTGGATCCCATTGAATTTCATTCGGAGGAGGATCCTTATATAGACCGTATCAATTCTTATCAAAAAAAGACAGGATTAACTGAGGCTATTCAAACCGGTCTAGGCCAATTAAATGGTATTCCCATAGCAATGGGGGTTATGGAGTTTGGGTTTATGGGGGGTAGTATGGGATCCGTAGTCGGGGAGAAAATAACCCGTTTGGTTGAGTATGCCACTAATCAATCTCTACCTCTTATTATAGTGTGTGCTTCCGGGGGGGCACGCATGCAAGAAGGAAGTTTGAGCTTGATGCAAATGGCTAAAATATCTTCTTCTTTATATGATTTTCAAACAAATAAAAAGTTATTCTATGTAGCAATCCTGACATCTCCTACTACCGGTGGGGTGACAGCCAGTTTTGGTATGTTGGGGGATGTCATTGTTGCCGAACCCGATGCCTATATTGCATTTGCGGGTAAAAGGGTAATTGAACTAACATTGAATAAAGAAGTACCTGAAGGTTCACAAGAGACGGAATATTTATTCGAGAAGGGGTTATTCGATCTAGTCATACCACGTAAGAATTTAAAAAGTATTCTGAATGAGGTATTTGGGTCCCACGGTTTCTTTCCTTTGATTTTGAATCAAAATCATTCGAGTATAACAGAACATTAAGTTCAATTATTTTATTTGTAGCAAACAAGTAGTTAGTTTATTGGACTCCAAGTAAAAATAAGAAAATTGGAATTTTCTTTGTTGACAGATAGAGAAAGATAGATATAGAGTTTTCTATCTTTCTATATCTCTTGAGAATCTCATTTTGACTAAGAATCCCTGTTGGATCGGATTCTGACGAATCCTTCGATAATTTGTAGGAAACTTTTTCTTTATTTTTCTTTATTAAATGAAAATTGGGAGACAAGAGCAAAAGACGAGGAAAAGATAAAGAATAATAAGAAAGGTGATTATCATACATATTTGTCATGTAGAAAGATGAATAAGTCCAGTATATACTCTCTTAGATATATACTTAGATCTAGACTAATTAGAATTCCAATTTATTAAATACTTATTAATAAGTTTATTAATAAATGGAATTCTTAATTAAGAATATTAATAAGAATTTCATAATTACAATAATGAATTATAATTATTATAAGATATCTTTCTAAATAATAATAACAGGTACAAATAGTCAATCGGGGTACCCATTCTATGACAACTTTCAACTTTCCCTCTGTTTTTGTGCCTTTGGTGGGCCTAGTATTTCCGGCAATTGCAATGGCTTCTTTATCTCTTCATGTTCAAAAAAATAAGATTGTTTAGATCCGGTAGGACAAAATCTCATCCATTTTTTTTTTTCAAAACTTAGACTCGTATCATAACACAGATATCTATTTAGTGGAATATGATATAACATATGGCTTCTGTCGAAGATTAAAGGAATCTTATGCCTGCAGAAACATGGGTAAATGAATTCTAGTTATTTTCAAAAAGATCAGGATTGCCGGATGGCCGAAATAAAAAGTCGGCGTATCTATATGTATGTCGATATCTATAGTATGTATGTCGATATCTATAGTGGGATCATACGAGAAAGAGTATGTTATTATTTTAGATCTAACCAATTTGATGAATTAATCCTAAAGGTTCACATCAACCTAGTGCTAGTTGATGAGAGTGACTTCGGAAACAAAAAGAGTCAAATGAATTTGGGGTATTCTCTCAATTGCAATAAAATGCAACCGGATCAAGTATGAGTTGTCGATCAGAACATATATGGATAGAACCTATAACGGGGTCTCGAAAAACAAGTAATTTCTGCTGGGCCATTATCCTTTTTTTAGGTTCATTAGGATTCTTATTGGTTGGAACTTCCAGTTATTTGGGTAGAAATTTCACATCTTTATTTCCGTCTCAGCAAATCGTTTTTTTTCCACAAGGGCTCGTGATGTCTTTCTATGGGATCGCAGGTCTCTTTATTAGTTCCTATTTGTGGTGCACAATTTCGTGGAATGTAGGTAGTGGTTATGATCGATTCGATAGAAAAGAAGGAATAGTGTGTATTTTTCGTTGGGGATTTCCTGGAAAAAATCGTCGCATCTGCCTCCAATTCTTTATAAAGGATATTCAGTCCATCAGAATAGAAGTTAAAGAGGGTCTTTATGCTTGTCGTGTCCTTTATATGGACATCCGAGGTCAGGGGGCCATTCCTTTGACTTGTACTGATGAGAATTTGACCCCGCGGGAAATTGAACAAAAAGCTGCTGAATTGGCCTATTTCTTGCGTGTACCAATTGAAGTATTTTGAGAAATGGGCTGAAGAATGAATGCTTTCTTAGCAGAAGGGAAAAAACTCAAGAATCCCCTTTCTTTTTTCTATAACAGAACTTAACTGAAGTTTCTTCAGAACGATCATTCGAGCCAAAGCAAACATACACATAAAAGACTAGAAAACCTTCTCTGGTCTTTTATGTGTATTGAAACCTACATACCTCAATTCACTAACAAAATAAGTAACAAACAAATTGAAATAATAGATTCATCTCATATATAAAACCCTTTCGAATTCGAAAGCAAAAATGGATTTTTTTATTTAAGTCCAAGATTTGTTGGAATTGAAACTTTAAATTCAGATAGATCATATCTTGTAAATTATTTCGTTTTTGTCAATCGACGTTTCTTTTTATACTTTCTTTTGTGCTCCTTAATGACCAAAGAGTTGGATTTCTTATAACTTATAATGAGAACTAACCAATTTCTGTCTTGGTTTGCCGCGCATTTTTCATCATCACAATATTTTTCAGAAATTCCCCTCAATTATTCTATTCCTGACTACTCATAGTCAGTGAAATTTTTTTGAAATACTGGATATTTTGATAGAATCATAGAAAAGGAGTTCTGTCGTCTCAACACCTTAATCATACTCATTACTTAAATACTTAAAGTGGTTCTTTCGGGCATTCATCGAAAGGAGATACTTGCTTCGAATTTGAACAATTGGGATATCTGGAAACAATATTTTTTGATTCTTTCTTTTATTTTATTATTTCTTCATTCGAATTCGAAGTGAATTTTGAGTCTATTTCTGTATTATTTCTAGATTCAAAGACTCACCGTGAAATCACAAATAAAAAACAGTGAATAGATTCATTGGCTCGATACCTTGTAATAGAACTCATGCGTGAGAGAAATATTAGATCTCATAGCATAGAGTCGACGAACGAGGTGGGTTCATTACCAATTCACAGATGAAAAAATGGCAAAAAAGAAAACGTTCACTCCTTTTTTATATCTTGCATCTCTTGTCTTTTTGCCCTGGTGGATTTCTCTCTCAGTTAATAAAAGTTTGGAA